GCGATTCACTCGCTTTCGGGGCCATAATCATTATCCTAATCATTATGTAGGAGAGATGGCCGAGTGGTTGAAGGCGTAGCATTGGAACTGCTATGTAGGCTTTTGTTTACCGAGGGTTCGAATCCCTCTCTTTCCGCACCTTCACCTAATTTATCAATGTTACTGAAATGCTATTGACCGCAATATATCAAATCACATAACAATGGATACCTTTATTCCAAGAGTTCGATCTTTCTTTGATATAGATTCTCTATTCCTAATTTCTGTGGAACAGAAAATACGAGTGGACAAGGAATGAAAATGCCCCTATCATTCTAGGATATATCAATGGGAGAAAAATCCCCCAAGCAAACCCATACCTTTGGTCTCTTTATTTAGGCGACAGGGGAGAAAATTGTTCGAACCCTTGTTATTTTAGTTAGGTTTAAGTCTGACGAGAATAATATTCTACAACTAACAATTCATTTATTTTCAAGCCAATCCATTTACTATCTATTATGTGATTGACCAATCCTTTATATTGGAATGGGTGAAGAGTCAAATGTTTTGGCAATTCCTCCTGGGGGAATGAATCAAGAGAATTTTGAATCATAACTCTAGATTTTTGTTCATCCTTCGCTGTAATAATATCTCGGGGTTTGCAGCGATAACTTGGTATATCTACTGTACGACCATTAACTAAAATATGTCTATGGTTAACTAATTGGCGGGCTCGAGGAATAGTTGACGCCATACCTAATCGAAAAAGGATGTTATCCAAACGCATTTCAAGTAATTGTAGTAAAACCTGACCTGTTGACCCTTTGGCTTTTGCGGCGATACGAACGTATTTAAGCAATTGTCGTTCTGTAAGACCATAATGAAAACGCAATTTTTGTTTTTCTTCTAAACGAATACGATATTGAGATTTTTTACCGGCGCGCGATTGATTTCTAAGATCGCTCCCGGCTCTAGGCCTTTTACTAGTTAGTCCCGGTAAAGCCCCCAGACGGCGTATTTTTTTGAAACGAGGCCCTCGGTAACGTGACATAAAGACTCCTTATTTTCTTTATTTTATTGAAATTTCATAAACCTAAATTAAAACTGAACTAAAGGATAAATATGATAAATGAGGCAAAATCTACTGAAGTATTATACTACAAAAAATACTGATATACTACAAATGAGATGGATTCTATCAATATCCGGACCTTATTGTATATACACAAAGAATGTATATAGAATATAGAAAAAAAAAAAAAATAAAAAAAAAGCCAGCTATCGGAATCGAACCGATGACCATCGCATTACAAATGCGATGCTCTAACCTCTGAGCTAAGCGGGCTCACATAACAGAAATTGTACATGCACAGGAATTTAGTAAACTACTGGAACCTTAGCTATTCACTTTTCATTCGTAGTAATTCATAATTAAATTAAATGAATATAGAAAAATGAATTGAATATAAAAAAAAATAAAAGAATTGACCGTTCGAGTATTCAAAATTGCACAAGAAAAATGATTCGAAGAAAAACATATAGAATAAATGTGGTATATATGCATCTATATTGAATTGCAGATACAGAAATGATAGAATGATTTCTGATTAGACCAAATAGGGGTCCAAAATAGATATGAAAGAGGCTAGACAAGAAATCAAATAAAATATTAAAATATAGAGGAAACACTTTTCTAGGAATATAGGAATCGGTATCTAATGACTTTAACAGTTCCAGTAGAATAGAAATGAAAGAAAAAAGGGAATGACATAATAACATAATAATAAGATCTGAATCTCAAAACACAAAACAAAGAGGGGATATGGCGAAATTGGTAGACGCTACGGACTTAATTGGATTGAGCCTTGGTATGGAAACTTACTAAGTGATAACTTTCAAATTCAGAGAAACCCCGGAAAAAAAAAGGGGCAATCCTGAGCCAAATCCTATTTTTCGAAAACAAACAAAAAAACAAACAAAGGTTCATAAAGACAGAATAAGAATACAAAAGGATAGGTGCAGAGACTCAATGGAAGTTGTTCTAACAAATAGAGTTGACTGCGTTGCATTAGTCAAGTAAAGGAATCCTTCTGTTAAAGTTAAAATTCCAGAAAAAAGAAAGTTAAAGTAAAGTATAACCCTATAAACATAATACATAGGCATACGTACTGAAATACTATCTCAAATGATTAATGACAACCGACTCGAATCTGTATTTTATTCTATTTATATGAAAAATTAAATAATTAATAATTCAAATAATAATAATAATAAAAAAAAAAAAAAAAATTGCTTTGATTTGAATCGATTCCAAGTTGACGAGAGGATCGAATATTCATTGATCAGATCATTCACCCCAGAGTCTGCTGATTAATTGGACGAGAGTAAAGATAGAGTCCCATTCTACATGTCAATATCGACAACAAAGAAATTTATAGTAAAAGGAAAATCCGTCGACTTTATAAATCGTGAGGGTTCAAGTCCCTCTATCCCCAAAAAAGGGCCCGCTCGACTCCCTAAT